ATGCACGGCATGCTTGGGTCTGATCATAGAAAAGATTCTTTTCAATCGAACCAGCCTACCTTCTCTATGGGGCGGCAGTTGGAACAAAGACACATTTGGTTGTGAATTCCAATGTAGCAGATAAAGGCATATTTCTGCACAGCCCAATCAATAGTTCAAGTCACACACTCCCATAATCCATTTTCTCTTCGGAGAATTCCCTTCAACTATTCATTCATGTCAAATAAATAATACAGTATTATGATTATACAATATTATGATTATGGAGTTGAGGGGAAATTTCCAAATACATGTCTTATTTTTTGTCAATAATCCATATTTGTAGCAATGAAATATTATTGTTCCTCCCCCAAGCAATAAGATAAAGGATTGATTACAAATCGCTATGATCTAGATTTTTTTTTATAAAGGACCAGAAATACCTTGCTTACGTATCATTAGGAAATGCATTAACATAAATACGGCAGTAAGAAGAGGTAATACAAAAGTGTGTAAACTATAAAAACGAGTCAAAGTGGACTGTCCCACACTAGCACCTCCGCGTAATAACTCTACCAAAGGAGATCCTATTACCGGAATCGCTTCTGGTACACCTGTTACAATTTTTACTGCCCAATACCCAATTTGGTCCCAAGGTAAAGAATAACCTGTTACACCAAAAGATGCAGTCAATACAGCCAGAACCACACCTGTAACCCAAGTCAATTCGCGAGGTTTTTTAAAACCACCAGTGAGATACACACGAAATACGTGCAGGATTGTCATTAGGACCATCATACTTGCCGACCATCGATGAACTGATCGGATTAACCAACCAAAGTTAACTTCCGTCATTATATATTGAACAGAAGCAAAAGCCTCAGTAACGGTCGGACGGTAATAAAAAGTCATAGCAAATCCTGTAGCTACTTGTACTAAAAAACAAGTAAGTGTAATTCCTCCTAGACAATAAAATATGTTGACATGAGGAGGAACGTATTTACTAGTTATATCATCTGCAATCGCCTGAATCTCGAGACGTTCTTCGAACCAATCGTAGACTTTATTGAGATAGGTAAACCAAGGGGACTCCCCCTCTGAGAACCGTATATGAGAATTTCATCTCGTACGGCTCAAACAAAAACACCCCAATACTGGTTGAAAGAGGTATGGAATAGAAAATTGGAAACTTCTTAATCTTTTGATTCAATCTTATCTAAAGATACGAAAGAATAAAAATCAGAAAGCTATTCTTTGTGCTTATAATTAGCATGCCAAAAAATCAAGTCGACTCGCTTGTCTTTATGTTGATCGTTACAGGCCTCTTGAATCTTCTATTTACCTATTTTGTTTTTTTTTATTTGTTAGTTTTATTTGTATGTAATGCAGCTTTACTTTATGTTTTCTTTATTATTGATAGGAATTTTCTTGTTAAGACCCTATGAATCAATTGAAACTTCAGATTCATACTGGAACCACGATGATTCAACAAAACCTTCAAATTAAGTCCAAAGATTCCCTGAGTAAGAACCATTGGATCATCATTTATTCAACGAGTAGAATAGATATAAATATAATGACTAAAAATCCAAAGAAACATTTGTCCTTTGAGCAAAATCAAAGCAGAAATGGGGAATTTGAAAGAAGAAAAATCTTTCAATTTATGATTTATAACTTTTTCTTTGGAAAAATTTTTTGAATCCGGCCGCGAGGTCTGAATATTAAGTATGAATCATAGTTCGAATACTTCGTGATCTATTTTATATATTCCGTGCTCCAGATACTAGAATGAATATCCGACGGGGTAAAACCATCTCTCTCAAGACGACAGACCCATTCTCTGTACTATCAATAGGATCAATTAGAACAAGTCACACACTCATATTCCGGAAATACAGAAACAAAAAAATTTCGCGGTCGAACTACCAATCAACTAAAAAAAAAAATCCGAGACCTAAATGCTTATTTAACAGCTAGGATTTTGGGGTTCTTGTGAATCTAATTCAGTGAAATTCCGTCCAGTAAAACGGAAGAATTATAAATCTCCAAAATAATAGATAGGAATATCGCAAATAGAGCCATTGCGACACCCATCAAAGGAGTAGTTCCCCATCCAGGAGCTACTTTACCATATTCCGAATTCAATGGTTTCAATAAACCCCCTACAGAAGTTCGTCTTGGACGAGCTCTAGAACTACCCTCAACAGTTTGTGCAGCCATAAATCCTATTTTGTATTCATCGAGATCTGTTGACTTTGTATACCATTCCGTTGTAAATAAACGATCTTATCATAGATCCATTGTGGTCTTGAAATTATATAATAATGGAAACAGCAACTCTAGTCGCCATCTCTATATCTGGTTTACTTGTAAGTTTTACGGGGTACGCCTTATATACTGCTTTTGGGCAACCCTCTCAACAGCTAAGAGATCCATTCGAGGAACACGGGGATTAGTTGAAGTAATGGGCCTCCCAATATTGGGAGGCCCATTACTTCAATTGATATAATGAAAAATCATTTCATTTTTTAGTTGGAACTTTAGGCGGGTCTCGAAAAAAGATAGCGAAAAAAATGATCCCTAGAGTCGAGACTAAGAGGAATGTATAAACCAATGCTTCCATAAATTCGATCGTGGTTTACAATTATAGCTTCCATACCTGTTTATTTGGGGTCATCTCCCGGATTAAAGGAAAAAAAAAAGAATAAAAAAAAAAAGAATCAAAAAAAGACGAGGATTTAAATCCAGATTTCTCCAGTACCTTATTTAAAATCACAAACCGAAAATAGATAGAAGTGAGAAGCGAAAAATAGCAGAGCAATGTTGTATCAGGCTACTTGTCTTCTTGTAGTTGGATCGCCAATTTTTTGGAATGCTCCAAATTCCACTTGAGCATCCAAATCTGGGTCAATACCAGCAAAAACATCTCTGAACAAGGTTCTAGCACCATGCCAAATGTGTCCGAAGAAGAAAAGCAGAGCAAACGAAGCGTGTCCAAAAGTAAACCAACCCCTTGGACTGCTACGAAAAACACCATCGGATTTCAAAGTAGCACGATCTAATTCAAAAATTTCACCCAATTGAGCACGTCTAGCATATTTTTTCACAGTAGCAGGATCACTATAACTCACTCCATTCAGTTCGCCACCATAGAACTCAACAGTTACACCTACTTGTTCGACACTATACTTCGATTCTGCCCTTCTAAAAGGAACATCGGCTCTAACAATTCCATCCCCGTCTACCAAAACAACAGGAAATGTTTCAAAAAAAGTAGGCATACGACGTACAAAAAGTTCACGCCCTTCTTTATCTCTAAAGATAGGGTGTCCTAACCACCCGACAGCTATTCCATCCCCGTTATCCATTGAACCCGCTCTGAATAATCCCCCTTTCGCCGGATTATTTCCGATGTAATCATAAAAAGCTAATTTTTCAGGAATTTTAGACCAAGCTTCTGATAAACTTTGATTTTCGGCTAGTCCAGCACTAACTCTTCGATATATTTCTTGCTGAAAGTATCCCTGATCCCATTGATAACGGGTGGGACCAAATAATTCGATGGGGGTAGTTGCTGAACCATACCACATAGTTCCAGCAACAACAAAAGCTGCAAAAAAGACAGCAGCGATGCTGCTGGAAAGAACGGTTTCAATATTACCCATACGTAATCCTTTGTATAGACGTTGAGGTGGGCGGACACTAAGATGGAATAAGCCTGCTAATATGCCCAATGTCCCTGCTGCAATATGATGAGAGGCTATTCCTCCTGGAACAAAAGGATCAAAACCTTCCACACCCCACGCTGGATTTACAGATTGTACCTTTCCAGTTAGTCCATACGGGTCGGACACCCATATTCCGGGACCATACAATCCTGTTACATGAAATGCCCCAAAACCAAAGCAAGCCACTCCTGAAAGAAATAAATGAATTCCAAAGATCTTAGGCAAATCCAAAGAAGGCTTTCCTGTACGTTCATCACCAAATATTTCTAGATCCCAATACACCCAATGCCAGATAGCTGCCAAGAAGCACAAGCCAGAAAACACAATATGTGCCCCGGCTACACCTTCGTAACTCCAAATACCCGGATTCGTTATCGTCCCTCCTGTAATACTCCAACCGCCCCATGAATTGGTTATTCCTAAACGAGTCATGAAGGGTATGACGAACATGCCTTGTCTCCACATTGGATCAAGAACTGGATCGGAGGGATCAAAAACTGCTAATTCATATAGAGCCATTGAACCGGCCCAACCAGCAACCAGAGCTGTATGCATTATATGGACAGCAATCAAACGACCGGGATCATTCAATACGACGGTATGAACACGATACCAAGGCAAACCCATGGGACTACCCCTTTATTAACAAAAAATAGACACTGTGTAACTTTATTGCATTGAAAAAAACTCTGCTATGTACCCCCTTTTTTTTCGGTGGATTATCTCAAAAAAAGGATGAATATTTGTTCTATTCTTTTAGTAATATTTTTTAGTAATAATGGTAATGGAAGAGTTCGGTTCGTAGGAAAAAAGAGAAGCAAATCTATTCTATACTCGATAAGTACCAATACGCAATGGGGGTTGATTCCCTTTTCTATGAGCGGATGCATCCATATTTGGTCATCATTCAAAGGACCTATTCGTAAGAATTTTCCTTTATTTTCTGAACTTATTCAATCTATGTATAAAATATGATAAAGGCCAATATTATTAAGACAAGAAGCCCTTTATTACGCTTCCACATCAAAGTGAACTAGAGTACTTAATTCTTTTTTCTTTTATTTTATGCCTATTGGTGTTCCAAAAGTACCTTTTCGAGGTTCCGGAGAAAAGAATGCATCTTGGGTTGACGTATAGTGCGACTTGTCAGATCTATTGGGTCATATGGGATTTCCCCATTCTCTCCTCCGATCGAGATAGCCTCGGTTTCGCCCAAAAAAAATTGATTGAATTATCAAAAATTTGTAGCGTGAAGTACAATGAAGTGCAATTAGATCCTTTTTGTGCGGAGGTATCCAGATTAATATTAGCAATAAAAAAAATTTATGGTCGTCTTGGCTGGACCAATAAAATGAGGTATCCAGGCTCCGTTTAGAAAAACCCAATTGGGAATATATCTATGATTATTACTTAGATCATAGATATCATAAACGATTCCATTTAGAAATTGATTCGAAATAGGAGTGATCTCAAACTGTTAATCAATGGAATAATAAATATGATGAATATGTCGAATATTTGGCGGAAGACATGAAACAAATGAATAAAAAAAAAAGGACGAAGTCATAGCAAAAAAGAGACGTGGTATGGGGGTCATTTGTCCTATATGTACAAATAAAAATCGGGCGGATTCTTACTCGGAGTAGAGCATAAACCTAAAAAATGGAAGAAGCCCATTCAGGAACAAGAAAATTACATCGTGATTTTTGGATTGGATCTCGATGAAAAAATACATCAATGAAAAGTTAGTTCGATTAGTGAATTGCTTTTTTTATATAAGAATATTATAGGTATAGGAAAACCGGCCAAACTCATTGTTCTTAAAAAATGGAAGAAAAACCCCTTCGATAGAAAGAGCCCGCTAGGAAACAAGAAAGGGGCTGGGAGCTACACATTGATTTTTTTTCGCAAGTTTTGTTGAACCGTATGCATCAAAAAGTGCCTGTACGGCTCCGAAGGGATACAAATTTATCCTAATCAACCGACTTTATCGAGAAAGATTACTTTTTTTAGGCCAAATGGTTGATAGCGAGATCTCGAATCAACTTATTGGTGTTATGGTATATCTTAGTATAGAGAATGAGACCAAGGATTTGTATTTGTTTATAAACTCTCCTGGCGGGTGGGTAATACCCGGAATAGCTATTTATGATACTATGCAATTTATACGACCAGATGTACAGACAATATGCATGGGATTGGCCGCCTCAATGGGGTCTTTTCTCCTGGCCGGGGGCGAAATTACCAAACGTCTAGCATTCCCTCACGCTTGGCGCCAATGAGTTTTTTATTTGAGAGAAAAAAGAAGACTATGCCTTCGCCATATGAATTATTAATATATTAAGTAATAATAGCATGGCACTTCGAATTCGATATGAAAATTGTTATTGTTTTTTTTTTCAAAATATTAGATTATGTATCGAAGGAGTAGTATGAGATAAAGGAGGGGTATTCCGAGTTTATCTTACCTATCGTAGGCCTATTTCAGCGTCACAAACTTTTTTCACACCGGAAGGTTATTAACAATATTTATGTTATGAAAAAGTACGAAAAAAAAAAAAAGAATTTTTTTCTTTTTGATTTGAAAAAAAAAACAAAGAAACTTTGGGATTGCTGACTCACAAACGAAATAAATATATAAAGCAACGGGGCCATCATAGTATTTTTGAACTCCTCCAAAAAAAGAAGGGTGGTAATTGGATCATGGACCGATCTGGGGATAATAGACCCCATATTTTCTCTTTCTTTGATGAAAGGTAAAAAGACGAATTCCACTGTCGAGCCGTATGCAATGCGAAAAAATGCCTGTACGGTTGTTCAATTCTCTCTTTTTCTTATTCTTTATCTCTTCCCCCCCCCGCCTAATCGTGCGAGATAGAGGAACCTTTTATTATGTTATAATATATCATCAGGGTAATGATCCATCAACCTATTGGCGGTTTTTCTGAGGGGCAAACGGGAGAAGTTATCCTGGAAGCGGAAGAACTACTGAAACTGCGCGAAATCCTTACAAGGGTTTATGTACAAAGAACAGGCAAGCCTTTATGGGTTGTATCCGAAGACATGGAAAGGGATGTTTTTATGTCAGCAACAGAAGCCCAAGCTCATGGAATTGTTGATCTTGTAGCGGTTGGATAAAAAAGAAGAGTGATTTCACGCAAATACACAATTTAAGATTTTATCTTCTTACTTCTTAAGGGTTTAATATTCTATTAATCTATTAAATACAAGAAATTCATAATCATCCGGTTAGGATCGATCTAAACCAGCCCATAATGTATAATTCAGCATGCCAACTATTAAACAACTTATTAGAAACCCAAGACAGCCAATCAGAAACGTCACGAAATCCCCCGCACTTGGGGGATGCCCTCAGCGCCGAGGAACATGTACAAGGGTGTATGTGCGACTCGTTTAAATCATGGGCTGAGACAAAACAAAAGAAAAAGATTTTCCAGTATCAATGATCAGTACCAGTGAATCGGATAGAATGGAAGAACTGCATTCACTATATAAAAAAAATAGGTCTATCATATCTTTCTATTGTGTATGAAATTTATGGTTTCCATTGGCGCAAATTCAATCACCTCAATTTGTAATTTAAGGTGAGAAAGAATTCCTCATTGGTAACAAATAGTTATCCATTAAGCGGGGTAAATACTATTAAAAAAAAGCAGAAAGATTATGTTTCTGCTCTTTAAAGAACGGACTAACAGGGTCAGCTACCTCACCAATCTTCATAATTAAATACCGTTACTGTATAAAGTTTATCTCGTTATGAAAGACCTATTACTAGAAAATTCACGGGTAGAGCCAAAGAATGGTAATTGTACAAGTTACCAATAGCATTGATTAAATGAAAGAAGGGGCTCCGGTGTATAGAGAGGACCTCACCGTTTAAGAAGTAACCATAGAGACGATGGAACCCACAATTTATTTATCTATTTATATTTACTACTTTATTTCCAATGCCTAGAAAAAAGGAAAAAAGCGTGGTCGGGAAGGTTAGAGTAGCAAAAGCCATTGGAATTTTGATTTTATAAATTGGAAGAATCCGTTTTGTTATTAATAGACTAGGAAAGGGGAAAAGAATAACTGAAAGAAAGGAAATCCATTAGTTATTCATCAAAGTTTCATTTATTCAATGACCAGAATTAGACGAGGATATATAGCTCGGAGACGTAGAACAAAAATTCGTTTATTTGCATCAAGCTTTCGCGGGGCTCATTCAAGACTGACTCGAACAATTACTCAACAGAAACTAAGAGCTTTGGTTTCGGCTCATCGTGATAGAGATAGGAAAAAAAGGGATTTTCGTCGTTTGTGGATAACTCGAATAAATGCAGCAATTCGCGGGAATCGGGTATCCTATATTTATAGTAGATTAATACACAATCTGTATAAGGCGCAGTTGCTTCTTAATCGCAAAATACTTGCACAAATAGCTATATCAAATAGGAATTGTCTTTATATGATTTCCAATGAGATCATAAAATAAAGAAGTTGGAAGGAATTCGTCATAATTTTAAAATGGAGTTCTCTGGAGAATAAACTCCGGGAAGGTAGAGTAGAAATTAGTATAGGATAATATGATAAAGTCGTCAAAATGAGCGAACACGTTCAATAAAAAAAAAGATTTATTCTTCGTTCCCCAATTCTTTTTTTTTTTATTACGACACGACTGCTTCTCGTATTTTTTGAATAGAACATTCATCTGTGTTTGAGTTTGAATTGGAATTTTGATTCAGTTGAAGAGAAAGCCTATTTTTTTCTGGTTCTAAGACCAGTAGTTCTAGCGGTCGACTCACTTCTTTCAAATTGTTTCTCATTATTAAGAAAAGGTAACGAAGATAAAATACGAGCTTGTTTTATAGCAATAGTAATTAATCGTTGTTCTTTTAAGGTCAATCTATTCACCCGTCTAGATAATATTTTTCCTTGTTCACTAATAAATCGACTAATTAAACTCATATTTCTATAATCAATTCGATCCCCCGATTGGATCGGGGGCAAACGCCTACGAAAAGATCGCTTGGATTTAAGAAAGAGTCGCTTGGATTTATCCATAATTTGTTTATTCCTTATCGCTAAAATCCCATTTCGATGAAATCAAAAATGATTTATAGAATTAATTAAGAGGATTTGGTTTGTCTATATTTATTTATTTGTATTTGTTTCCATTTAAATATATGAAATAATATAGATATATATCTATATTATTTTTCATGTTCCTTGGAAGGGTGACACACAAGCACTCGGTTCGATCCATCTCTATTTCTTTATCTCCCCATGAATTGTATGTGTGTAACAATACGGACAGAATTTTCTCAATTCCAATCGACTAGGTGTATTGTGTCGATTCTTTTGAGTAATATATCTGGAAATACCCCTTGATTCCTTATTAACACCGTTTCGAATACAACTGGTACATTCCAAAATAACCCTTACTCGGACATCTTTACCCTTGGCCATGAACCTCCTTTGGGTTTTTGATTCACCCAACTTTTCTATTTTCTGATCCGAAGCGAATAAGAAGCAAGGAACAAAAAAATAGAAGTTGCTAACCACTCAAAATTTTATTTTGAAATAAAGATTTTGTTGCAATCAATATAGTAAATAATAAGTAATACAATAATTTCTAACTATATTGCTAATCACAGTACAGTATTTCATTTAAGTATCTTGTATTCTAATTCCCCCTTACCCTAGCCACATTTCCGTTTTCTTTTAACTGTATTATTAATTTAATTGGAGCCCGACCCGAGTTTCACGGAGGTTGAATCCACTTTTTTCTTTCTCTTTCCTCCCTTATTCTATCTATCTAATTCTAAAAAAAAAAAAGAAAAGAGGGGAAAAAGAGATTAGTCACAAATATTTGATTCTATCTCTAATCTTCTTCACCCCTTTCTATTTCAATAACTAGAATGAAAAAAAAGGAAATGTCAACGCATCCGGGAATAAACGATTGATTTCGATCAATAAACCTGCTAAAGACCCGAACCATAGAGTACTTAGTACCGGTGCCACGGAAAGATATGTTTTTAGATCTCGCATTAAAAATCCTCCTTTTTTTTGTATTCCATACCATATTGTAATACATTATGGTAAGAGATGTATATGTAGTTAAAGACCGCTTGTATTTGTGCGCGGAATCCTAATTCAAATTGAAATGTGCAATGGTTTGGTAGATAAGATTTTCTTTTTCTTAAAGCGGAAAAAAGATTCACTTTACGCCTGAGAATTCCCAAGAAAAATATTCATTTATTATTATATGTTATATGATATGAGACCAA